AATAAAGTAAGCTAAATTATTAAGCTAGTGGGTTCATACCCCAAAAATGATTATTCCTTTATTAATTTTTTTTAAAAACTTAATAACATGAATAATTATAATTACAATTATAATTTCCATCTCTTCAAATCACTGATTTATTTACTGAATTATAATGGAAATAAATATAATAATATTTATTCCCATTTTAAAATATAATAAATTAGAAAATTGTAATTCAATAATTACATATTTTGTAATTCAATCGTTTTCCTCCATTTTATTTTTTATAGCCTCTTCAATAATAATAATTAACTATTCTTTTTTTATAGAAATATTAATTAATATTTCTATAATAATTAAATTAGCTATAATTCCATTTCATTCTTGATTAATTTCAATTAGAGAAACATTAGATTACAATTCATTTTTAATTATTTTAACTTTTCAAAAAATTATTCCTCTTTTTATCTTAAGAAAAATAAAAATAGAAATTTCTATAATCATTAGTATTCTATCATTAATGATAAGTTCTATTATAATTTTCAATTTAAAAATTTTAAAAAAAATCTTAATTTTTAGGTCAATTTCACATTTAAGCTGAATAATTATAATCATATTTATGTCAAGAAATTTTTGAATTTCATATATAATTATTTATTTCATAATAATTAATTCAATTTTAAAAATTTTAAAAATTAATAAAATTTCATCAGTAAATAGTATAATAAGAATAAAAATTTCTAATAATGAAAAAATTAAATTTGTTATTTCTATATTATCATTAGGAGGAATACCTCCTTTTGTAGGATTTTTAATTAAATTTATTGCAATTTTATTAATTATTAAATATTCATTAATTTTAATATCAATTTTAATTATTTCCTCTTTAATTAACATTTTTATTTATATTCGAATAATTATACCAATATTATTAACTTTTAATAAAATAGAAATTAATTTTAATATATTTAAATATAATAAAAACTTATATGTCAATACATTAATTATTTTTACTTTATTTTTAATAAATATAATATTTTAAGATTTTAAGTTAAAAAAACTATTTACCTTCAAAGTAAAAATTATTAAATATAAATCTTATTTAGTAAAAGGAAAAATTTTCCGTAAATAAATTTACAATTTAACGCCTAAATTCTCAGCCATTTTACCGCGATGAATATTCTCTACTAATCATAAAGACATTGGAACAATATATTTAATTTTTGGAACCTGAGCAGGGATATTGGGACTAAGAATAAGAATTTTAATTCGAATAGAACTAGGGCAACCAGGAACATTAATTGGTAACGATCAAATTTATAATGTTATTGTAACTGCTCATGCATTTATTATAATTTTTTTTATAGTAATACCTATTATAATTGGGGGGTTTGGAAATTGATTAATTCCAATAATATTAGGAGCACCTGATATAGCTTTCCCACGAATAAATAATATAAGATTTTGACTTCTTCCCCCATCATTATTTTTATTAATTAATTCTTCTTTAGTAGAAAGTGGAGCAGGGACAGGGTGAACTGTCTATCCCCCACTTTCATCAAATTTATCTCACTATGGCCCGTCAGTAGATATAGCAATTTTTTCCCTTCATTTAGCTGGGGCCTCTTCAATTCTTGGGGCAATTAATTTCATCACAACTATTATCAACATACGATCATTAGGAATAACATTAGAGCGAATACCATTATTTGTTTGATCTGTTTTAATTACAGCAATTCTACTTTTATTATCCTTACCTGTACTAGCAGGTGCTATTACTATACTATTAACAGATCGAAATTTTAATACTTCATTCTTTGATCCTTCAGGAGGAGGGGATCCAATTTTATATCAACATTTATTTTGATTTTTTGGGCATCCTGAAGTTTACATTTTAATTTTACCCGGATTTGGAATAATTTCTCAAATTATTTGTTTTCATACAGGAAAAAAAGAACCATTTGGTAATTTAGGTATGATTTATGCTATATTAGCAATTGGATTATTAGGATTTATTGTTTGAGCTCATCATATATTTACAGTAGGAATAGATATTGATACTCGAGCCTACTTTACTTCAGCCACAATAATTATTGCTGTTCCAACAGGAATTAAAATTTTCAGATGACTTGCTACTCTACATGGAACAAACTTAAAATTTAATACTCCAATTTTATGAGCCCTAGGATTCGTATTTTTATTTACAGTAGGAGGATTAACAGGAATTATATTGGCAAACTCTTCAATTGACATTATTTTACATGATACTTATTATGTAGTTGCTCATTTCCACTATGTACTCTCAATAGGTGCGGTCTTTGCCATTATAGGGGCTATTATTCACTGATTCCCTTTATTTTTTGGACTAAATTTCAATTCAATTTTAACTAAAAGTCAGTTTTTAATTACATTCATTGGGGTAAATATGACATTTTTTCCCCAACATTTTTTAGGACTAAGAGGAATACCACGACGATATTCAGACTACCCCGACTTTTTCTCTAAATGAAACATAATCTCTTCAATTGGATCCGTTATTAGATTAATTGGAGTAGGGTTAATAATTTTTATTATTTGATCTTCTATAATTGAAAAAAAGAAAATTATAATTACTCAATTTACAAATTCATCTATTGAATGAATATTAAATTTTCCTCCTTCAGAACATACATTTAATCAAAATAATATTATTTTAAAATAAACTTATGATAACATGATCATTAATTTCATTTCCTGACAGAAATTCTCCTATTATAGAACAAATATCATTCTTTCATGACCACTCAATATTAATCATTGTAATAATTACTATTATTACTATCTACATAGTTTTTAATATTATAATAAATAAATTTACTAGACGATCAATAATAGAAGGGCAAGAAATTGAAATCATTTGAACTATTATTCCAGCAATTACTTTAATTTTTATTGCAATACCTTCTCTCCATCTCCTATATTTAACAGATGAATTATTCAATTCACAAATATCTATTAAAATCATCGGTCATCAATGGTATTGATCTTATGAATACTCTGATTTTAATAAAGAATTTGATTCATTTATAATCCCAGAGCAAGAAATGAAAATAAATTCATTCCGCCTTTTAGATACTGACAACAATTTAGTTATTCCATTTAATACAAGAATTAAATTTTTAATTACATCTGCAGATGTAATTCATTCATGATCAATTCCTTCACTAAGAATTAAAATAGATGCTGTACCTGGGCGACTAAATCAAGCCTTTTCATTTTCTAAACGACCAGGCATATTCTTTGGTCAATGTTCTGAAATTTGTGGGGCAAATCACAGATTTATACCAATTTCTCTTGAAATTGTAAAAATAAAAAATTTTATTAACTTCATTTCTTATTAAACATTGAATGGCTGAAAATTTAAGCAATGGTCTCTTAAACCAAAATATAGTATTTATACTTTCAATGGAAAAACTAGTTAAAATAATAACAAAAGAATGTCATTCTTTAATTACTAATAGTGTTTTTTAATTCCACAAATTTTTCCTATAAATTGATTTTTAATTTCATTAATAATAATAATAATAATTATTTTTATTATAATTATAACGTTTTTTTTAAAAAAAACGTATAAAAAATTAAATATAAATTCATATAATATAACTGTAAAAATAATTACATTTAAATGATAAATAATTTATTTTCAATTTTTGACCCGTCAACATCCTCATGGTTCAGATGAAATTGGTGTACAATAATACTTTTTTTATTTTTATATCCTTCAATTTGATGAATATCTTCATCAATATTTGTTATTTCCTGAAAGATTCTTTTAAGAAAATTCTTTCAGGAAATAACAAATAATCTTAAAACTTTTAAGTTTAAAAATATTTTATTTTTTGTGTCTATTTTCGTATCTATTCTTATTTCTAATCTTCTCGGCTTGTTACCTTATGTTTTTACTGCATCAAGTCATTTAATTTTTACTATATATCTTGCTTTTCCTATTTGATTAAGAATGATTATTTTTAGTCTTTCAAATAAATTTAATAAATTTATATCCCATCTTGTTCCTATTGGTTCCCCCATTTTTTTAAGAGCTTTTATAGTTTTAATTGAAACTGTAAGAAATTTAATTCGTCCAATTACTTTATCTGTTCGTTTGATGGCTAATATAATTAGAGGCCATTTATTAATTCATTTACTTTCTTCTTTATCTTTAATTAGAAATTTAATAATATGCATTTCTATTCCAATTATGATTATATTAATAATTTTGGAAACTGCTGTTGCAATTATTCAAAGTTTTGTATTTATTACTTTAATTTCATTATACATTAATGAAGTTTAACTTATGATATTTCATCCATTTCATATAGTAGAAAAAAGACCTTGACCTTTAACAAGATCAATTTCAGCTCTTTGTTTAACTTTAGGATTTATTAATTATTTTAATAATTATAATTATTTTTTATCTATTTTGGCAATAATAATTTTAATTTTATCATCATTTCAATGATGACGTGATATCTCACGAGAAGCTTCCTTTCAAGGATTTCATACTATTTTAGTACTAAAAGGACTTAAGCTAGGAATATTGTTATTTATTTTATCTGAAGTATTCTTTTTCGTTTCATTTTTCTGAGCATTTTTTCATAGAAGTTTATCTCCTAATATTGAAATTGGGTCAATTTGACCCCCTATTAATATTATTCCTTTTAATCCTTTTGAAATTCCATTACTTAACTCTACAATTTTAATTTCTTCAGGTGTTTCTGTAACCTGAAGGCATCATTCTATTATAATAGGAAAATTATCTAATTCTATGTTGTCATTAAAAATCACTATTAGATTAGGAATTTTATTTACTATTTTTCAACTTTTTGAGTACTATCAAGCTCAATTTTCTATTTCAGATGGAATTTTTGGTTCTACTTTTTTTTTAACTACTGGATTCCATGGAATCCATGTAATTATTGGGACTATTTTTTTATTTATTTCAATAAAACGAATTAATAATATACTAATTTCTTCGGAACATTTCTTTGGGTTTGAAGCATCTGCATGATACTGACATTTTGTAGATGTAGTATGATTATTTTTATTTACATTTATATATTGATGAATCTATTGATTAATTAGTATAATGAGTACATTTAATTTCCAATTAAAAAGTTTTGATAAAATTAATCAATTTTAATTATTATTTCAATTTTAATTATAATTCCTATATTAATTATAATATTTTTTATATTCCTCCATTTTAAAAATCTTAAAAATAAAGAAAAGTTATCCCCATTTGAGTGTGGATTTGATCCTTTTTCTTTCTCTCGAGTCCCATTTTCACTGAAATTTTTTTTTATTGGTATTGTATTTTTAATTTTTGATGTAGAAATTGTTATTATTCTCCCTTTTCCTATTTTAATAAATTACAATTATTATTTATTTTTAAGTTTCATAATCATTAATTCACTCATTTTTTTTGGCCTAATTTTCGAATGAAAATTAGGGATAATTGACTGGTTAAAGTAGAAAAGTATTTAAAAAATAAAATAAAGTCTAATTTGCAATTAGAAATTGTATTAACCTTTTCTATAAAATAAAGCGATTTATTGCGTTCAGTTTCGACCTGAATTTAGAAATTTTCTATTTTTTAATAGAAGCCAAAATAGAGGCAGTTCACTGTTAATGAATTAATTGATTTTCCTATTAAAGATTAACACTTTAGGCTTCTAACCTAAAATTAATGATTTTTCATTTAATCTTTAAATTTTAAGTGGTGTAATTATAAACACTTAACATTTTCGTTGTTAAATTCTTTAATAGCTTAAACAATTCCAAAAATTGATGCAAAAACTGTTATAGATTGTAACTATAAAAAAAATAGCATAAAAAATTAAAATTGTTTGAGGAAGAATAACTTTTCATGCTATTATCATTAACTTATCATATCGATATCGAACATAAGTTCCACGAATTAGAATAAATAATATTATAATTAATAATATAATTAAATTACTTATAATTTTGTAGCCAAAAAATATGAAATTTGTTAAAATTCTAATAGCTATAATTATTCCATATTCAGATATGAAAATAATAGCAAAAAGTCAAGATCCATATTCAATATTAAATCCAGAAACTAGTTCTGATTCTCCCTCAGCTAAATCAAATGGGCTTCGATTAGTTTCAGCTAAACAAATTATTAGCCAAATTGAAAACATGAAGGAAAATCTAAAAATTATTATTCAATTTTCTTGAATTTTAATTAAAGAATTTAATCCATATGATTGACTAATCAAACAAATTCTAATAATTATTATTGCTATTCTTACTTCATAAGAAATAATTTGGGCAAAACCTCGATATGATCCAATTAGAGAATATTTCGAATTTGAAGATCATCCTCTTCATAAAATAGTATACCCTCTTAATCTAGAAATACATAAAAAATAAATAATTCTTATATTTAAATATATACAATTTCTTCTAAATAAAAAAATTATTCAAATTATTATTATTAATATTATTCTAAGAATTGGAGAAATTATATGAATTATAATATTTATGTAAAATATAAAATTCATTTCTTTACTAAAAAGTTTTAAAGCATCTCTAAAAGGTTGAAATAATCCTAAAATTCCAGCTTTGTTAGGCCCTTTCCGAATATGACAATATCCTAAAATTTTACGCTCTAGAAGTGTAAAAAATGCAATTCTAATTAGAATTATAAGTAATAATACTAAAAAAATTAATGAGTTTAAAATTATTAAAGGAAATTAATCATAAAGGAAGCTTAAATTCCTCACATATTATCTGTCACTTTAATAATTCCAAAAATTGATGCAAAAACTGATGTGTTAATAAAAAAATTTTTCTTTAAAATTCCTTTCGTACTAATTAAAGAATTTAATCTTAATTAAGATAGAAACCAACCTGATTCACATCGGTCTAAACTCAGATCATGTAGGATTTTAAAAGTTGAACAAACTTCTTATCTTAACTTCTTCATTAAGAAAGTATCCTAATCCAACATCGAGGTCGCAAACTATTTTTTCTATAAGAGCTATCTAAAATTATTACGCTGTTATCCCTAGAGTATTTTTTACATTTAATCATTAATAATGGATCATTTTTTAAAATTCAAAGTTAATTATATTTTATAATCGCCCCAATTAAAAATTAATTATACATATAACAATATATAAATAATTTAAAAATTCTTAGGGTCTTCTTGTCCTTAATTCTAATTATTGTTTCTTCACAAATAAAAATAAATTCAATTTTTAAATTCAAGATAGTATTTTTTTGAAAGTCCATTCTTTTAGCACTCAATTAAAGTCTTATTACAATACCTTTGTATAGTCAAAATACTACAGCAATTTAATATTTCATTGAGCAGGATTTATATTTAATTAAACTTCTAAATACATTGTTTTTATTAAACAGTCAAAAAAAAAATTTTTGCCGAATTTCTAGAATTTATTTTTCTGAATATATTTCAGTTTAATTTTTACTTATAGATTTTATTATACTAATATTCTCATATTTATTTTTTAAAAAAATTCTTAAAAATAAAAATCAATTATTTTTGATCTATAATAATTAAAAATTATTTATAACAATATAAGAAAAATTTTAATTCTTATTCAGAATTGAATGTAATTAAATATAAATTTATATAAAGCTTATCCCTTATATAATTACTTATAATTATAATAAATAGTTATTATTATAAGAAAAATTTTATTTTTAAAAAAACAATTAGATATCATTAACTTTGATAAGAATTTCACTTCTATTAAATATTAATAATTTATTATGAAATATAAATTATTTATATATATAATAGATCAGTTAACTTCGAAATAAATAAATTTTTATTTATTTTTAAAAATCCCTTATGCTAAAGGTACAAAAAATTACTTTTTCTTTAAATAAATAATCCTTTACAGTTTAAATAAAACAACATTTAAATAAAAAATATTTTTAATATAAATTATTATAAAAATAAAGTAACTTTTTAAAAAAATGGTTTTTAAACAAATTTTCATTGTAAGTGAAACATCTAATGATTTCATTTTTAAAACACTTTCCAGTATTTTAACTTTGTTACGACTTATCTTCATAAAAGAGCGACGGGCGATATGTACATATTTTAGAGCTTAATTCAAATTTTCATTTTATTAAAATTTTACTTTCAAATCCTAATTTTAGGTTTTCATTTAAAATCTCTATAAAGAAATGTAATTCACTTCATTCTAAAACTTTTGCTGCATCTTGACTTAACTTTTTTTAAAACGTTAAATTTTAGTAATAATTACAAATTATTACTTAAATAGTGATATACAAACTGTTTAACTAATTTTAGTAAGATTTTGGTGTTTTATCCATTAAAGAGCAAATTCCTCTGAAAAGCTTAAAATACCGCCACAATTTTTTGTTTTCATATATTTTATATACTTACAATCTAAAACTCTCAATAATAGGGTATCTAATCCTAGTTTATTTAAAAAGAATTTTTACTTTAATTTTTTTCTCTACATAAAAATAAATTTCACCTTAATTATTATTAATTTTAATATTTTAAAAAAAATAAGTTTTTAATTAAAAAAGATCTCTTTTTGTATAACCGCTGTTGCTGGCACAAAATTAACTAGAGTTTACTCTAAATATCAATAATATTTAATTATTTAATAAATTTTATCTTCTAATAAAAATAAATTTATATAAATTATAAAGAATTTAGAGCTAATTTTTCTTTTTAGCCAAATTTAACTACTATAAAAATATAAATTTTTATATTTGTCAATAAATCCCAAATTTGGGATTTATTTTTCCAAAACTCATGTCTATCGGTTATCTGGATATATAAAAGGAGGAATATGCTACGATTTAATTGACTGATGTCGCCGGATCATAAAATTATATGGATTTAGAGCTAGATGAAACCATCTCCTTTTTTTCTTTGAATTTATTAATAGTTAGATGTGGCTAAACTAGGATGACCCTTTGTTACATCTAGGCAGGCCTTTAAATGCGATCAGTGTTCAGTGCCCCTTATTTACAATAGATGTAATCATATTCCGCGACAAGTAAAATGCCTGAAATTAAAGGATTATCTTGATAGGATAAATTATGTATTTTTATACTTTTACTATTAATCTTAATAAATTTAATTATTACCTAAAAAATCAAAATTTTTTGTGCAGTATACACCAAAGATTACAAATTATGTCTTTAATTAAATTTCTTTACATTTTCAGTGTAATATTTTAATTATAAACTATAAAGACTATGTTAAAAATAAAATTATTAATATAATTAAAATTAAAATTTTATTAAATGAAATTAAATTTAATCAAAAATTTGGAAGTGCTAATTTATTTATTTCATTTTTGAAGCCAGTAGGCCCTATTATTTCTATTCATTTTCAATCTATTATTCTTATTTTCAACAAATTTTTGTTATTTAATATAAAAATTATTCTCGTTAATGAAGATAAAAATCATATTTTATAAAAAAATTCTATACTATATTTATACTTTAGAGAAGATTTAAAAATAAAAAATGATACGTAAAATCTTAATATTATTAAAATTATACCAATAAATTTAGATATAAGTCTAACAAAGATAATTTTACTGTTTATTACAACAGTCCATAAAATGAAATTCCCTGAAATTAATAGAAATAAAGTTAAAACATAAATTGGAATAACTATTTTAAAATCTAAAATAACTCTGTAATAATTTATGGATAAAATTCTTTTTAATATTATAAAATATAATAAACGAATACAATATATAAAAGTAAAAATAATTCTTATCATAAATAAAAGAAGTAAGATTAAATTATTAATTTTTAGAAAAAAAAATTCTAAAATTAAATCCTTTGAATAAAATCCGCCAATAAATGGATAACCTATTAAAGATAAAATTGAGATAAATATACATCTTATAATTACCGGGCTAACTTTAAAAAAATTTCCTAATATTCGAATGTCTTGATTTCCATTTATAAAATGAATAATTAAACCAGCACATAAAAATAACATTGATTTAAAAATTGCATGTATCACTAAATGAAAAAATGCCAACTCTGGTATATTTAATGAAATAATAATCATTATTATGGACAATTGACTTAAAGTAGAAAAAGCAATAATTTTTTTAAAGTCGGTTTCAAAATATGCATTTATTCCTGATATTATTATTGTAATTAATGAAATTTTTAATAAAAATATTATATTTAATCTTTCTGTAAATAAATAATTAAATCGAATTATTAAATAGACTCCAGCAGTCACTAAAGTAGAAGAATGAACTAGTGAAGAGACTGGAGTAGGGGCAGCTATAGCTGCCGGAAGTCAAGCCGAAAATGGGATTTGTGCTCTTTTAGTTATACCCGCTAAAATAATAAAAATTCCTAAAATTAGCTCAGTTTTATTTAATGATATAAAATCAAATGAACCAAAATTAAATAAAAATAAAACTGATATAATCATTATTACATCCCCTACACGATTTCTAATAATTGTTATTATACCCGAATTATAAGAATTTGTTCTTTGATAAAAAATTACTAAACAATATGATACTAAGCCTAAGCCATCTCAACCTAAAATAATTATTAACATATTTGGTATCAAAATTAACATAATTATCGATAACACGAATATTAATACGATAATACAAAAGCAGTTTTTATTTTTATCTCTATTTATATATCTATTTCTATATATAATAACTATACTTGAAATTAAAAGGACAATGCAAATAAATAAATTTCTAATTCAGTCAAACAGAAAATAAAATTTTAAATCTATTCTAGATATTCTTGAAATTACATATTCAATTAAAAAAAAGTTTTTTCTAAAAATATTAACTAGGAAAAAATTAAAGAATAAAATTCTCAATAATAAAAGTATTATTCTTCATTTAACAAAAATTGTTTAATATTAATATATCTATAAATCCACAATTTATTATTTTAAAATTTAAACTAATTAAACAAATTCATTTATAAAAAAAATTAAATTTAAGAAACCATAAAATTATTGGGATTAAATGCAATAATAATAAATAATATTCTCGAACATTAATTATATTACATCTTCATAAACATCATCCTTCACCGTGGTTTAGAAATCTATATATAAATATTGAATAACAAGCTCTCATGAAAATAAGAATTATAATTGGAATAATAAATAACATTCTATATTTTAAGATTCTAATACATAAAAATAATTCTCCTATTAAATTTATTGTTAAAGGAGCAGATATATTAATAATTGAAAATAAAAATCACATTAAAGTTAAAGAAGGGAAAATTTTAATTAAACCCTTAAGTAAAATTATTCTACGAGTATAATATCGTTCATATACTAAGTTTGCTAAACAAAATAATCCTGACCTACAAATCCCGTGACCAATCATTAAAAGCAATGAACCATAAGAGCCAAAAAAAGAAAAATTAATTGTTCCACAAAAAACAATTCTCATATGACATACAGAAGAGTATGCAATTAAGGATTTAATATCAATTTGAAATAAGCAATAAATTCTTACTAACACACTTCCTCAAATTGATATAATTATTATTAAATATCTAAAATTTATAATTTCAATTAAATAAAAGGATTTAAACCGAAAAATTCCGTAAATTCCTAACTTCAGTAAAACTCCCGCTAAAATTATTGACCCAGAAATTGGAGCTTCTACATGGGCTTTAGGAAGCCATAAATGAAAAAAAAATACTGGAATCTTTACTAAAAATCCTATTATTATTAATAATAAGTAAATCCCAATTTTAATTTCTTGTCATTCAATAAATAAATACATTAAGGATCTTTTTTTGAAAACTATTATTATTACCAATAAAGGTAAAGATCCAAACAATGTATATATTAATATATAAAATCCAGCTTGAAGACGTTCCGGCTGAGACCCTCATCCAAAAATTATTATTACAATTGGAAATAAGACAGATTCAAAGAAAAAGTAAAATAATAATAGATTGGTAACTCTAAAACAAATGATTAACAAAAATAATATTAATGTCAAGTAAAAAACAAAATTTTTATTATTGCTGATACTATTTCTTGCTAAAATTATTAAAAATGAAATTCAAACGGTTAATAAGATTAATATTAATCTTATTAAATCAATTCCAAAAAATGATGAAATTATATTAAAATTAGAACAATAAAATAAAACAGTACAAAAAAAAACAAAAATAATTCTAATTATTATTTGAACTCTTTCAATATATATAAATATTCCTAAAATTGATAAACTTATTAAAATTAATTTTAACATTTAATTAAATCAAAAGAATTAACTAACTCATTTCCATAATAAAATCTAATTATAACTAATAATCTTAATCCAATAGCCGCCTCACAAACAATTAGAGTTAAAAATATAAAAATATTTATAATTCTTAAATAATAAGAATTATAAAAAAATGTAATTATTATAGATAAATATATAAATTCAATTCTTATTAGTAATAACATTAAATGAAATCGATTTAAAACGAAAGAAAAAATTCCAATAAAATAGATAAAAAAAGTTAATCTTATCATAAGTTAAAATAATTTAATTAAAATATCGATTTTGTAAATCGGAATTGGGATTCCTTTTAACATCAGAAAAGATTACTCTCTTTAAATCTCCAAAATTTATATACTAAATATATTATTTTCTGAAAATTTTAATAATTCTTTCAATATCTATTCTATTTATGATAATAACTCATCCAATCATAATATTAATATCCGTTATATTATTAACGCTATATATATCAATAATTTTTTACTTTATTTCTCAATTTTCTTTAATTTCACTAATTATAATTTTATTAATTTTAGGTGGAATATTAATTATTTTTATGTACATAGTTAGCCTAACACCTAACAATAAAATTTCATTTAATTATAAAATAATTTTTATTGTTATTCTAGTAATATTCTTATTAAATGTTGAAATCCAATTCAAAAATTTTGAAATGAACATTATAAGAAAGATTTATTTTATAAATTATATAAATATAATTATGCTAATAATAATATACTTAATTTTATCTTTAACTGTAGTAATGAAATTAACAAATTCAAATATAAGTCCTATAAAAATATCTTATGATATCTCAATTAATTAATCCAATGAAAAACTTACCTACCCCTTCAAACATTTCATACTTATGAAATTTTGGATCCTTATTAGGAATATGTTTGATAATTCAAATTTTAACTGGTTTATTTTTAGCTATAAATTTTTCGAGAGACATTTCAACTGCATTTTCAATAATTTCTCATATTCAACGAGATGTAAATTATGGATGATTAATTCGATCCATTCACGCTAATGGGGCTTCTATATTTTTTGTGTTTTTATACACACATATTGCTCGAGGAATTTATTATTCATCTTTCCATTTCATTAAAGTATGATTATCAGGGATCTTAATTATTTTGATTTTAATAGCTACAGCATTTTTAGGGTATATTTTACCCTGAGGGCAAATATCATTCTGAGGAGCAACTGTAATCACAAATTTAATTTCTGCTATTCCATATTTTGGGCAAATAATCACCTTTTGAATTTGAGGAGGATTTTCAGTAGATAATAATACTTTAATTCGCTTTTTTTCTTTACATTTTATTCTTCCATTTATTTTATTATTTTTAGTAATTATCCACATTTTATTAATTCATGAAAAGGGATCTTCTAACCCTTTAGGTATTACCTTAAATATTGATAAGATTCCTTTTCATTTCTATTTTTCCATTAAAGATATCCTAGGATTTATACTAGTTTTAACTATTTTTTCAGTAATTGTTCTTCAATATCCTTACATTTTAATAGATGCAGAAAATTTCAATATAGCAAATCCAATGATTACTCCTCCTCACATTCAACCAGAATGATATTTTTTATTTGCATATGCAATTTTACGATCAATTCCTAATAAATTAGGAGGAGTAATTGCTCTTCTAATGTCTATTATCATTATCATTTCATTTTCATTTACAATGAAAAATAAATTTTCTTCTTTTTATTTTAATTTTAAAAATAAATTTCTTTTTTGAATTTTTATTAATATTTTCATAATTCTTACTTTTTTAGGGGCTATACCCATTGAATTTCCCTATATATTTATAAGACAATTAATTACCTTAATATATTTTTTATTTTTTATTTTAACACCTATTTATTAGACTTTTTAACTATTGTAAGTATATATTTTGAAAATATAAAAAAGAGAATTACTCTATTAGTCTTCCAACTGAAAATTCATAAATAAATTCTAAATTTATCGCATTCATCTGCCAAGATGGAAAATTTTTTAAAAAAATACTAATTTCAATAAATCCCAAATTTGGGATTTATTTTTCCAAAACTCATGTCTATCGGTTATCTGGATATATAAAAGGAGGAATATGCTACGATTTAATTGACTGATGTCGCCGGATCATAAAATTATATGGATTTAGAGCTAGATGAAACCATCTCCTTTTTTTCTTTGAATTTATTAATAGTTAGATGTGGCTAAACTAGGATGACCCTTTGTTACATCTAGGCAGGCCTTTAAATGCGATCAGTGTTCAGTGCCCCTTATTTACAATAGATGTAATCATATTCCGCGACAAAATCTTAAATAATTAAACTGCAAATTTAATAAAGAATTCTATTCTAAGATTTAAAA